TTTAGAGGCGAGGGCACAAAATCTCATCTATTTTTTTTTAACTGACGCTTGTATCATAACACAGATATCCATTTAGCAAAATTGGGTATATTTGGTATAAGTGGCTTCCGCCGAAAATCTCCCAAAAATGCTATATTCTATCTATTTTCAAATAGACCCAACTCGGCGGATGGCTGAACTGTAAAGTTGGTGTATCTATATACATGTGGCTATCTTTAGTGAGATCATACGAAGGGTATGTTATTAGTTTAGATCTAACCAATTTAATGAATTACTCCTAAAGGTTCACATCAAACTAGTGCTAGTTGATGCGAGTTACTTCGGAAACAAACGGACTAAAGTCAAATTCATTTGGGGTATTCTCTCAATTCCAAAAAAAGCAACTGGATCAAGTATGAGTTGTCGATCAGAACATATATGGATAGAACCTATAACGGGGGCTCGAAAAACAAGTAATTTCTGCTGGGCTGTTATCCTTTTTTTAGGTTCATTAGGATTCTTGTTGGTTGGAACCTCGAGTTATCTTGGTAGAAATTTGATATCTTTATTTCCGTCTCAGGAAATAGTTTTTTTTCCGCAAGGAATTGTGATGTCTTTCTATGGGATCGCGGGTCTTTTTATTAGCTCCTATTTGTGGTGCACAATTTCGTGGAATGTAGGTAGTGGTTATGATCGATTTGATAGAAAAGATGGAATAGTGTGTATCTTTCGTTGGGGATTTCCTGGAAAAAATCGTCGGGTCTTCCTCCGATTTCTTATAAAAGATATTCAGTCCGTCAGAATAGAAGTGAAAGAGGGTCTTTTTGCTCGTCGTGTCCTTTATATGGATATCAGAGGCCAGGGAGCCATTCCATTGACTCGTACTGATGAGAATTTTACTCCACGGGAAATGGAACAAAAAGCTGCTGAATTGGCCTATTTCTTGCGTGTACCAATTGAAGTTTTTTAATAAATGAAGCCGAGAAATGAATGCTTTCTCAGCAGGAGAGCAAAAAAAGAAAGAATCCCCTTTTTCTATAACATAACTTATAACTTAATTGAGGTTTCTTCAAAACATTCATTCGAGTCAAAGCAGACATATATGGAATAATAATAAAATAAAAATTTTCCGGGCATTTATCGAAAGGAGATATGTGCTTCGAATTCGACCAATTGAAATATAGGTAAACAATTTTTTTTATTTATTCATTCGAATTTTTCGTCTATTTCGGTATTTTTTTTCTAGATTCAAGGCCTAACCACGAAATCACAAATAAAAAAGAGTGAATAGATTCATAGGTTCGATAACTTGTAATAGAAGAGATGCATGAGAGAAATATTAGATTACATAGAGTCGACGAATGAGATGGGTTCATTAACAATTCACAGACGAAAAAATGGAAAAAAAGAAAGCATTCACTCCTCTTTTATATCTTGCATCTATAGTATTTTTGCCCTGGTGGATTTCTCTCTCATTTCAAAAAAGTCTGGAATCATGGGTTACTTATTGGTGGAATACTAGGCAATCCGAATTTTTTTTGAATGATATTGAAGAAAAGAGTATTCTAGAAAAATTCAGAGAATTGGAGGAACTCCTCTTCTTAGAGGAAATGATCAAGGAATACTCGGAGACACATCTACAAAACCTTCGTATAGGAATTCACAAAGAAACAATCCAATTAATCAAGATACACAACGAGGGTCGTATTCATACGATTTTGCACTTCTCGACAAATATAATCTGTTTCATTATTCTAAGCGGTTATTCTATTTTGGGTAATAAAGAACTTGTTATTCTTAACTCTTGGGCTCAGGAATTCCTATATAACTTAAGTGACACAATAAAAGCTTTTTCTCTTCTTTTATTAACTGATTTATGTATCGGATTTCATTCGCCCCATGGTTGGGAACTGCTGATTGGCTTTGTCTACAAGGATTTTGGATTTGTTCATAATGATCAAATAATATCTGGCCTTGTTTCCACTTTTCCAGTCATTCTAGATACAATTTTAAAATATTGGATTTTCCGTTATTTAAATCGCGTATCTCCGTCACTTGTAGTGATTTATCATTCAATGAATGACTGAAAAAATTATCTACCTAATCCAATTCCTATTAGAATGTTTCTTACTTTGCAGTTGTACAGAAGCAAAGCATTGAAAATCACTTTAGATTTCTACCCATCCCGGGGATTCATCCTATATTCCTATATATTAATCCAGTCAATTTATTCCAGTAAATAACAGAATCGTGGATAGGAAACTCCATTAGTAACCTACCCCAATTTATTGTAGAAATTTTCGGGATCAATGGTTGGACCATGCAAACTAGAAATACTTTTTCTTGGATAAAGGAACAGATTACTCGATCTATTTCCATATCGCTAATGATATATATAATAACTCGTACATCCATTTCAAATGCATATCCCATTTTTGCACAGCAGGGTTATGAAAATCCACGAGAAGCGACTGGACGTATTGTATGCGCCAATTGCCATTTAGCTAGTAAACCAGTGGAT